GTTAATGTAGCTTAAAACAAAAGCAAGGTACTGAAAATACCTAGACGAGTACACCCAACTCCATAAACAACAAAGGTTTGGTCCCGGCCTTCTTATTGGTTACTAGGAAACTTATACATGCAAGTATCCGCCCGCCAGTGAATACGCCTTCTAAATCATCGCTGATCAAAGAGAGCTGGCATCAAGCACACACTCCAAGTGTAGCTCATGACGTCTCGCCTAGCCACACCCCCACGGGAAACAGCAGTAGTAAGTATTTAGCAATTAACAAAAGTTAGACTAAGTTATCCTAATAAAGGACTGGTCAATTTCGTGCCAGCAACCGCGGCCATACGATTAGTCCAAATTAATAAGCATACGGCGTAAAGTGTATTAGAAGAATTAAAAAAAATAAAGTTAAATCTTATACTAGCTGTTTAAAGCTCAATATAAGACATAAATAGCCTACGAAAGTGACTTTAATAATCCTAAACATACGATAGCTAGGGTACAAACTGAGATTAGATACCTCACTATGCCTAGCCCTAAACTTTGATAGCTACCTTTACAAAGCTATCCGCCAGAGAACTACTAGCCAGAGCTTAAAACTTAAAGGACTTGGCGGTGCTTTATATCCACCTAGGGGAGCCTGTCTCGTAACCGATGAACCCCGATACACCTTACCGTCACTTGCTAATTCAGTCCATATACCACCATCTTCAGCAAACCCCTATAGGGCACAAAAGTGAGCTTAATCATAACCCATGAAAAAGTTAGGCCGAGGTGTCGCCTACGTGACGGTCAAAGATGGGCTACATTTTCTATTATAGAACAGACAAACGGATATCACTCTGAAATGGGTGATTGAAGGCGGATTTAGTAGTAAACTAAGAATAGAGAGCTTAATTGAACAAGGCCATGAAGCGCGTACACACCGCCCGTCACTCTCCTCAAGTACTTCCACATCAAACAATCATATTACAGATTTAAGCAAATACAAGAGGAGACAAGTCGTAACAAGGTAAGCGTACTGGAAAGTGTGCTTGGGAAACTCAAAGTGTAGCTTAACAAAAAGCATCTGGCTTACACCTAGAAGACCTCATTTACAATGATCACTTTGAACTAAATCTAGCCCTACCAACTTTACACTCAACTCTCACACTACATTAAATCAAAACATTCACTTATCAAAAAGTATAGGAGATAGAAATTTTACTAAGGCGCAATAGAGATAGTACCGTAAGGGAATGATGAAAGATAATTTAATAGTAAAAAATAGCAAGGATTAACCCCTTTACCTTTTGCATAATGAATTAACTAGAAAAATCTGACAAAGAGAACTATAGCCAGAAACCCCGAAATCAGACGAGCTATCTGATAGTAATCCCCAGGATCAATTCATCTATGTGGCAAAATAGTGAAAAAACTTACAGATAGAGGTGAAATACCAATCGAGCCTGATGATAGCTGGTTGTCCAGAAATAGAATTTCAGTTCTACCTAAAACTTACCACAAAAACAAAATAATTCCAATGTAAGTTTTAGAGATATTCAAAAGGGGTACAGCTCTTTTGACCAAGGGTACAACCTTAATTAGCGAGTAAATTCATCATTAATTCCATAGTTGGCTTAAAAGCAGCCATCAATTAAGAAAGCGTTAAAGCTCAACAACCAACCAAACTAAAAAATCCCAAAATTAATTAATGATCTCCTAAACATAATACTGGACTAATCTATACAAATAGAAGAAACAATGTTAGTATGAGTAATAAGAAGTATTTCTCCCTGCATAAGCTTATATCAGATCGGATGCCCACTGATAGTTAACAATCGAATAATTAAATACAAAAATAAAACCTTTATTATACCAATTGTTAACCCAACACAGGCATGCTTAAGGGAAAGATTAAAAGAAGGAAAAGGAACTCGGCAAACATAAACCCCGCCTGTTTACCAAAAACATCACCTCGAGCATTACTAGTATTCGAGGCACTGCCTGCCCAGTGACCAAGTGTTAAACGGCCGCGGTACTCTGACCGTGCAAAGGTAGCATAATCATTTGTTCCTTAATTAGGGACTTGTATGAACGGCCACACGAGGGTTTAACTGTCTCTTTCCTCTAATCAATGAAATTGACCTTCTCGTGAAGAGGCGAGAATAAACATATAAGACGAGAAGACCCTATGGAGCTTAAATTAACTAATTTAATTGCTATCCTATAAATCTACAAGATACAACTAAACAGCATAATAAATTAACAATTTTGGTTGGGGTGACCTCGGAGAAGAAAAAACCCTCCGAACGATATTATAATTCAGACTCTACAAGTCAAAATTTACCAATCGCTTATTGACCCAATACTTGATCAACGGAACAAGTTACCCTAGGGATAACAGCGCAATCCTACTCTAGAGTCCCTATCGACAGCAGGGTTTACGACCTCGATGTTGGATCAGGACATCCTAATGGTGCAGCCGCTATTAAGGGTTCGTTTGTTCAACGATTAAAGTCCTACGTGATCTGAGTTCAGACCGGAGCAATCCAGGTCGGTTTCTATCTATAGTTTATTTATTCCAGTACGAAAGGACAGAAAAAATGAGGCCAATCTTGCTAAGACGCCTTCAGCTAAATTTATGAATAAATCTCAATCTAGATAAGCTAAACTACCCAATCCAAGAACAGGATTTGTTAAGATAGCAAAAATTGGTCACTGCATAAAACTTAAGCTTTTACTCACGGAGGTTCAACTCCTCTTCTTAACAATGTTCTTGATCAATGTCCTAACAGTAACCTTACCTATCCTCCTAGCAGTAGCCTTCCTTACCTTAGTTGAACGAAAGGCCTTAGGCTACATACAACTTCGTAAAGGCCCCAACGTAGTAGGACCTTATGGTCTTCTTCAACCTATTGCAGATGCAATCAAGCTGTTTACCAAAGAACCCGTCTACCCACAAACCTCATCAAAATTCCTATTTACCGTCGCCCCAATTCTAGCCCTAACCTTAGCCCTAACTGTATGAGCTCCTCTTCCAATACCATATCCTCTAACTAACCTAAATCTAAGCCTACTATTTATCCTCGCAATATCAAGTCTAATGGTTTACTCCATCCTATGATCAGGCTGAGCATCAAATTCAAAATATGCCCTTATAGGAGCCCTACGAGCAGTAGCTCAAACCATCTCTTATGAAGTCTCTATAACAACTATCATCTTATCAATAGTACTAATAAATGGGTCCTTCACACTAACTGCCTTCGCTACAACACAAGAACATCTATGACTAATCTTTCCTATGTGACCCCTAATAATAATATGATTTACGTCAACTTTAGCAGAAACTAACCGAGCTCCATTTGATTTAACCGAAGGAGAATCAGAATTAGTTTCTGGCTTCAACGTCGAATACTCAGCTGGCCCTTTTGCCCTATTTTTTATAGCCGAATACGCTAACATCATCATAATAAACGCCCTTACTGTAATTCTATTCATAGGAACCTCTTGTGACCCCCAAACACCAGAAATTAGCACCATCAACTTTGTCATAAAAACTATCATCCTAACCATCTGCTTTCTATGAGTACGAGCATCTTACCCACGATTCCGATACGACCAACTAATATATCTCCTCTGAAAAAACTTTCTTCCACTAACTCTAGCTCTATGCATGTGACATATCTCAATCCTAATCTCACTAGCATGCATTCCACCACAAGCATAGAAATATGTCTGACAAAAGAATTACTTTGATAGAGTAAATTATAGAGGTCTAAACCCTCTTATTTCTAGAATTATAGGAATCGAACCCAAACTCGAGAATTCAAAAATCTCAGTGCTACCAATTACACCACATCCTACTAGTAAGGTCAGCTAAATTAAGCTATCGGGCCCATACCCCGAAAATGTCGGATCACACCCCTCCCATACTAATAAACCCACTAGCCCTTAGCCTAATCCTAACAACACTACTCGCAGGAACACTAATCACTATAATAAGCTCCCATTGACTAACAGCCTGAATAGGACTGGAAATGAACATGCTTACTATAATTCCCATTCTAATAAAGACAACCAATCCACGATCCACAGAAGCCGCTACAAAGTACTTTATAACTCAGGCCATAGCATCCATAATACTTATAATAGCTTTAACAATTAACCTAATATACTCAGGACAATGATCAATTACAAAAATAACCAACCCCGTAGCATCAAACATAGCATTAATAGCTCTAATAACCAAACTAGGCTCAGCTCCATTCCACTTCTGAGTTCCAGAAGTAACGCAAGGAGTCGAACTCGCACCAGGAATAATCTTGTTAACCTGACAAAAATTGGCACCATTATCCCTATTATATCAAATAGCCACCTACACCAACACTAGTCTAATCTACCTTTCTGGTCTACTTTCAATCCTAATTGGGGGATGAGGAGGCCTAAATCAAACACAACTACGAAAAATCTTAGCCTACTCATCAATCTCCCACATAGGCTGAATACTCATTATTTTACCCTTTAACCCCACCCTTACTCTTCTGAACCTAGCCATTTACATTACACTAACACTGTCCATCTTTATAATCCTAGCAAATACTTTCACAACTTCAATATCATCCCTAACTCTAATATGAAACAAAACACCTGCAATAACCATTATACTTATAGCTACTTTACTATCCCTAGGAGGACTACCTCCACTATCAGGATTCATACCCAAATGACTTATAATCCACGAACTAACCAAAAACAACAGTATTATCATACCACTAACCATGGCTATTATAACACTACTAAACATGTACTTCTACATACGACTAATCTACTACTCATCACTCACAATCCTACCATCCACAAATAATATGAAAATAACCTGACAATTTACTAATACTAAATATACAATGACATTACCCACCCTAATTATCCTATCTAACATACTACTTCCCCTAACCCCAATAATTTCAATGCTAGAGTAGGAATTTAGGTTAAAACAGACCAAGAGCCTTCAAAGCCCTAAGTAAGTACATTATACTTAACTCCTGAAATAAGGACTGCAAGATATCACCTTACATCAACTGAATGCAAACCAGACGCTTTAACTAAACTAAGCCCTTCTAGATTGGAGGGCTTCAATCCCACGAAATTCTTAGTTAACAACTAAACACCCTAACTAACTGGCTTCAATCTACTTCTCCCGCCTTGAGGAAGGGGGAAAAAGGCGGGAGAAGCCCCGGCAGAATTGAAGCTGCTTCTTCGAATTTGCAGTTCGACATGTTTACACTTTCAAGGCCTGGCAAAAAGAGATTACTCTCTGTGGTTAGATTTACAGTCTAATGCTTACTCAGCCATTTTACCTATGTTTGCTAACCGCTGACTCTATTCAACGAACCACAAAGATATTGGAACTCTGTATCTATTATTTGGTGCTTGAGCTGGTATAGTAGGGACTGCTTTTAGTATCCTAATTCGGGCAGAACTAGGTCAACCAGGCTCTCTTCTTGGAGACGACCAAATCTATAATGTTGTTGTCACAGCACACGCCTTTGTAATAATCTTCTTTATAGTCATACCAATTATAATTGGAGGCTTTGGAAACTGGTTAATTCCACTTATAATTGGAGCACCTGATATAGCTTTTCCTCGAATAAACAATATGAGTTTTTGACTACTGCCTCCATCTTTCCTACTACTTTTAGCATCCTCTATAGTAGAAGCTGGGGCAGGCACTGGTTGGACCGTATACCCTCCCCTGGCAGGAAACCTGGCCCATGCAGGAGCTTCTGTAGATTTAACTATTTTTTCACTTCACCTTGCAGGAGTATCCTCTATTCTAAGTGCAATTAATTTTATCACTACCATCATCAACATAAAACCTCCAGCTATATCTCAATATCACATACCCTTATTTGTATGGTCCATTTTAATTACAGCCATCCTTCTCCTTCTATCCCTCCCAGTTCTAGCAGCAGGTATTACAATATTATTAACGGACCGCAATCTCAATACTACTTTCTTTGACCCTGCAGGAGGAGGAGACCCAATTCTATATCAACATCTATTCTGGTTTTTTGGACACCCTGAAGTCTATATTTTAATTCTCCCAGGATTTGGAATAGTTTCTCATATCGTTACATACTATTCAGGGAAAAAAGAACCCTTCGGTTATATAGGGATAGTATGGGCTATAATATCAATTGGCTTCCTAGGATTTATTGTATGAGCCCACCATATATTCACCGTAGGCATAGACGTTGACACTCGAGCTTACTTTACATCAGCTACTATAATTATTGCTATTCCAACTGGCGTAAAAGTCTTTAGTTGACTAGCTACCCTTCATGGCGGTAATATTAAATGATCCCCCGCTATAATATGAGCTCTAGGATTTATCTTCTTATTTACAATTGGAGGGTTAACTGGCATTGTTCTTGCTAATTCTTCACTAGATATTGTCCTACATGACACCTACTACGTTGTAGCTCATTTTCACTACGTCTTATCTATAGGTGCAGTTTTCGCCATTATGGGTGGGTTTATCCACTGATTTCCGCTATTTTCAGGGTACACATTAAATTATACATGAGCTAAAATTCAATTTCTAGTTATATTTATCGGTGTCAATTTAACATTTTTTCCACAACACTTTCTTGGACTATCTGGCATGCCACGTCGATATTCTGACTATCCAGATGCCTACACTGCATGAAATACTGCTTCTTCTATAGGTTCATTTATCTCTTTAGTAGCCGTAATTCTAATGGTCTTTATAATTTGAGAGGCATTTGCTTCTAAGCGCGAAGTTTCTGTGACAGAACTCACAACAACAAACGTAGAATGACTCAACGGATGTCCCCCTCCACATCATACATTCGAAGAACCAGCCTACGTAAAATCTAACTCGAGAAGGGAAGGAATCGAACCTCCAACAGTTAGTTTCAAGCCAACTCTATAACCTTTATGCCTTCCCCAGCAGGCATGAAATTTTAGTAAAACAATTACATAGCCTTGTCAAAGCTAAGCTACAGGTTTAAATCCCGTAAATTTCTATGGCCTATCCGTTACAATTAGGGTTCCAAGATGCCACATCTCCTGTTATAGAAGAACTCCTCCACTTCCATGACCATACCCTAATAATTATTTTCCTCATTAGCTCCTTAGTCTTGTATATTATTATACTTACATTAACTTCTAAGTTAATCCACACAAATATAATAAACGTCCAAGAGATAGAAATAATCTGAACCATTCTCCCAGCTATTATCCTTATCTTAATTGCCTTACCCTCTTTACATACTCTATATATAATAGATGAAATTAATAACCCCCTACTAACAATCAAAACCATAGGACACCAATGATTCTGGAGCTATGAATATACTGATTACGAAGATTTAGCTTTCGACTCATACATAATCACTACTGATAGCCTAAAATTTGGAGAACTCCGATTACTAGAGGTAGACAATCGAATGGTATTACCTACAGATCTCCCAGTTCGAGTACTAGTCTCATCAGAAGATGTTCTCCATTCATGGGCTATCCCATCCTTAGGTCTAAAAACAGATGCTATTCCAGGACGGCTTAATCAAGTAACTTTAACATCAATACGACCCGGTTTATTTTATGGTCAGTGTTCCGAAATCTGCGGAGCAAACCATAGCTTTATACCAATTGTCCTAGAACTAGTTCCACTTAAGTACTTTGAAAGCTGGTCAACATCACTAGCATAATCATTAAGAAGCTATAATAGCACTAACCTTTTAAGTTAGAGTATGAGAACACAGACTTCTCCTTAATGAATGGAACGAATAGATATCATTATTTGATTGCTAGCAGCCGTAATTGTACTTACGACACTAATAATCTTTCTTCATCTTAAAACCCTGAAGATCATTCGCCTTCTTTTCCCAATCTCTAAAGAACTATCCAAGAAGTCATGTGTTTTCCCTTGAAAGAAGAAGTGAACGAAGAACTATCCGCCTTCTTCGATGTACCCGTAGGTACAATAATACTAGCTATTGCATTTCCAGCAATCCTACTTCCAACCCCAAACCGCCTAATCACCAACCGTTGAATTACAATCCAACAATGATTGATCCAATTAATCATAAAACAACTTCTGTCTATTCATAATACAAAAGGACTGTCATGATCTCTAATGTTAATTACTCTAACTTTATTCATTGGTCTAACCAATCTACTAGGTCTATTACCCTATTCATTCGCTCCTACAACACAACTAACCGTAAACTTAAGCATAGCAATCCCCCTATGGACTGGTACAGTTGTCCTGGGCTTTCGATATAAAACCAAAATATCACTAGCTCATCTTCTCCCACAAGGAACACCTACATTCCTTATCCCTATAATTATTATCATCGAAACTATTAGTCTCCTCATTCGACCAGTCACCCTAGCGGTTCGACTCACCGCCAATATCACGGCAGGTCACTTACTTATTCATTTAACCGGAGTCGCCACACTAACTTTACCAACCATTCATTCAATAACAATTACAGTAACATTTGTTACAGTAATTCTACTTACGATCTTGGAACTTGCCGTAGCACTAATCCAGGCCTACGTCTTTGCTCTACTAATTAGCCTCTACCTACATGAGAGTGCCTAATGACTCACCAAACACATGCCTATCACATAGTAGATCCAAGCCCCTGACCTCTTACCGGAGCACTATCTGCCCTACTCATAACATCCGGCCTAACTATATGGTTTCATTACCACTCTGTAACCCTCCTGCTTTTAGGATTAATAACTAACATACTTACTATATTCCAATGATGACGAGATGTGGTTCGAGAAGGAACCTTCCAGGGCCACCATACACCTGTCGTGCAAGAAAATTTACGATATGGTATAATTTTATTTATCACCTCTGAAGTATTATTCTTTACAGGCTTCTTCTGAGCCTTTTATCACTCTAGTCTAGCACCTACCCCTGAGCTAGGAAGCTACTGACCTCCAGTAGGTGTCTACCCACTAAATCCACTAGAAGTACCGCTTCTAAATACGTCAGTCCTCCTAGCTTCAGGAGTTACTATTACCTGAGCTCATCACAGCTTAATAGAAGGAAACCGTAAAAATATACTTCAAGCTCTCCTTATTACCATTCTCTTAGGAGTCTACTTTACACTTCTCCAAATGTTTGAGTACTATGAAGCATCCTTTACAATCTCCGACGGCATCTATGGCTCAACTTTCTTTGTAACCACAGGATTTCATGGTCTACACGTTATTATTGGCTCTACATTTCTCCTAACCTGCTTTATTCGCCAACTTAAATTCCACTTTACATCCAACCATCACTTTGGCTTTGAAGCAGCTGCTTGATATTGACATTTCGTAGATGTAGTATGACTATTCCTCTATCTATCCATTTACTGATGAGGATCCTATTTCTTTAGTATTAACTTAGTACAACTAACTTCCAATTAGTAGGCTTTGGTAAACTCCAAAAAGAAGTAATCAACCTTATAACTACACTACTAACCAATACTATACTAACATCACTTATAGTTTTAATCGCATTTTGACTACCCCAAACATATACTTACTCAGAAAAAACAAGTCCATACGAATGCGGCTTTGATCCAATAGGCTCTGCTCGTCTACCATTCTCAATAAAATTCTTTCTAGTAGCTATCACGTTTCTCCTATTTGATCTAGAAATCGCATTACTCTTACCTTTACCCTGAGCTATCCAAGCTAATAATACAAATCTAACACTTTTTATATCATTTATATTAATCATTCTCTTAGCTATTGGCCTAGCCTACGAATGACTCCAAAAAGGCCTTGAATGAACTAAATATGGTACTTAGTTTAAACAAAACAAATGATTTCGACTCATTAAACTATGAATATATCATAATTACCAATAATGCCCTACATTTACATAAATATCATACTAGCCTTCGTTATTTCACTCATTGGTACTCTTATATACCGCTCTCACCTAATATCTTCATTACTATGCCTCGAAGGAATAATACTTTCACTATTTACTTTAAACGCACTATTATCCCTCAATATAAACTTCACATTATCTACTACAGTACCACTAATTCTACTAGTATTCGCAGCCTGTGAAGCTGCAGTAGGCTTGGCACTTCTTGTTATAATCTCCAATACCTACGGACTAGACTACGTACAAAACCTAAACCTACTCCAGTGCTAAAAACTATTTTACCAACAATCATACTTATTCCCCTTACCTGATTTACCTCTAACAATATAGTGTGAATTAATACTACTCTCTATAGCTTTGCAATTAGTCTAACTAGCCTCCACCTCCTCTATCAACCCCTTAACAATAGCCTAAGCCTCTCCCCAGAATTCTTCTTAGACTCCCTATCTACCCCACTACTAATCCTTACTATTTGACTACTCCCCCTAATATTAATCGCCAGCCAATCCCATCTATCCTCCGAATCAACTTTTCAGAAAAAGTCCTATATCACTACAATCGTCTTCCTACAAGTGTCTCTAATCATAACATTTGCTGCTACAGACCTAATCCTACTATACATTATATTTGAAACAACGCTCATCCCAACTATAATTATCATTACTCGATGAGGAAACCAACTGGAACGGTTAGACGCAGGATCATATTTTCTGTTCTACACCCTAATAGGATCTCTTCCTCTACTAGTAACCCTCATACTAATCCAAAATACTCTAGGATCATTAAACCTAATAATACTACCATACCTAATCAAATCCATTGACAACCTATGATCCACTAATATACTATGACTAACATGTACTATAGCCTTCATAGTAAAAATACCTCTATATGGTCTTCACCTATGATTACCAAAAGCTCATGTAGAAGCACCAATCGCTGGATCTATAGTATTAGCTGCCATTCTCTTAAAACTAGGAGGGTATGGAATACTACGAATCACCATCCTCTTGGATCCCTTAACAACACACATATATTATCCATTCCTCATACTATCACTATGAGGCATGGTCATATCCAGTTCCATCTGCTTACGACAAACAGATATGAAATCCCTCATTGCTTATTCTTCAGTCAGTCACATAGCCTTAGTAATCATTGCTATTATACTTCAAACACCATGGAGTTTCATAGGGGCACTTACCCTAATAATCGCCCACGGCCTAACTTCCTCAATACTTTTCTGCCTAGCAAATTCAAGCTACGAGCGCATTCACAGCCGAACTATAATTTTAGCACGAGGCTTACAAACCCTTCTCCCACTAATAGCTACATGATGACTACTAGCCAGCTTAATTAACATAGCCCCACCACCTACTATTAATCTAATCGGAGAATTACTCATTATCACAACATCATTCTCATGATCCAATCTCACCATTTTCCCTATAGGACTAAACGTATTAATTACTACAATATATACCCTTCACATAATAACCACAACTCAACGGGGAAAAACATCACACCACGCTAAATCCATTAAGCCTTCATTTACCCGAGAGAACACCTTAATAGCCCTTCATTTTCTACCCCTACTACTCCTTTCCCTAAACCCCAAGATCATCCTAGGATTAACATATTGTAGATATAGTTTAACTAAAACATTAGGTTGTGGGCCTACAAATAAGAATCTAATCCTCTTTGTCTACCAAGAAAGAATTAAGGAACTGCTAATCCCTTGTACCTCATCTAATAATGTGGCTTTCTTAACTTTTAAAGGGTAAGAGCTATCCATTGGTCTTAGGCACCAAAAAACTGGTGCAACTCCAGATAAAAGTAATCAACCTAATCCCAACTCTAACACTAACATCACTAATCATTCTAACCCTACCCATTACCACAACATTACTACAAAACAACAAGACAAATTGCTTTTTATATACCACCAAAACAGCTGTAACCTACGCCTTCGCAATCAGCCTAATCCCAACTCTATTACTCGTTCAATCTAACCAAGAAGCCTATATCTCCAATTGACACTGAATAACAATCTATACCCTAAAATTATCTCTAAGCTTTAAATTAGACTTCTTTTCCTTAACATTCATGCCAATTGCACTTTTTATTACCTGATCAATTATAGAATTTTCACTATGATATATACACTCAGATCCCCATATTAACCGCTTCTTCAAATATCTCCTGTTATTCCTAATCACTATACTAATCTTAGTAAGCGCTAATAATCTACTACAACTATTTATAGGCTGAGAAGGAGTTGGCATTATGTCCTTCCTGCTAATCAGTTGATGACATGGACGAACAGACGCTAACACAGCAGCTCTACAAGCAATACTTTATAACCGTATCGGCGATATAGGCTTTATTATAATAATAGCCTGATTTATTATCCATTTAAACTCCTGAGAGTTTCAACAAATCTTCTTAACTAACCCTAAAAACACTACACTCCCACTACTAGGCCTTCTCCTAGCCTCAGCAGGAAAATCAGCCCAATTTGGACTCCATCCGTGACTTCCATCAGCTATAGAAGGTCCCACCCCAGTATCGGCACTCCTTCATTCCAGTACAATAGTTATAGCCGGAGTATTTACCCTCATCCGCTTTTATCCACTAATAGAAAACAACCTCACTATTCAAACTTTAACATTATGCCTAGGGGCCATTACTACTTTATTCACAGCTATCTGTGCTCTCACACAAAACGACATCAAAAAGATTATCGCACTCTCCACTTCCAGCCAGCTAGGCCTAATAATAGTAACCATCGGCATTAATCAACCACATCTAGCCTTTACCCATATATGTACACACGCATTCTTCAAAGCAATATTATTTCTCTCCTCTGGCTCTATCATCCACAATCTAAACAACGAACAAGACATCCGAAAAATAGGAGGACTCTATAAAACAATGCCCATCACTTCAACAGCTATCATTATTGGCAGCTTAGCACTCACCGGCATGCCATTCCTAACAGGATTTTACTCAAAAGACCCAATTATTGAGACTGCTAACATATCCCACATCAACACCTGAGCACTGCTAGTTACTCTCATTGCCGTATCCATAACGGCAAGTTACAGTACCCGAATCATTTTCTTTGCTCTCCTTGGACAACCACGATATCCCTCACTAACCCAAATTAACGAAAACAACCCGTATCTCGTCAACCCTATTAAACGACTAATCCTAGGCAGTATCTTCATGGGCTTCTTCATCTCAATAAATACTATCCCGCACACAACACCCCAAATAACCATACCTCCACATTTAAAACTTATAGCCCTAGCTGTAACCTTACTAGGATTTACGGTAGCAACAGAACTTAATAACATAACACATAATCTAATATTTAAACAGCCATCACGTATACACACATTCTCAACCACATTAGGATATTATCCAACTACCACTCATCGAATCCTGCCCTATCTAAGCCTTACTATAAGCCAAAACCTAGCAACAACCATTATAGACTCAATTTGACTAGAAAAAATAATTCCCAAGAACCTAATAACTATGCAGAAAACAGCCGCCAGCCTGGTATCCAACCAAAAAGGCCTAATAAAACTCTACTTCCTATCATTTCTTCTATCAATTACACTAGGTTTACTAATCGCCCTATAACGTTTTCGAGTAACCTCAATAGCAATAAAAATACTAACAAACAATATTCACCCAGCCATAGCCAAAAACCAAAACCCATAACTATACAAAGACGCTCCCCCAGAATAATCCTCACGTACATACTCGAAACCCCCTTCACCAAGAACTACAAGACCTTCCAAGCCACCAAAATAAAAACCCACCAACTCATGCTCACCACTGAACAACCATATAACTATAGAAATCTCCATTAATAAACCTACTAAAAATGCACTCAAAATTACAACATCTGACCCTCAAGTCTCAGGATACTCTTCAGTAGCCATAGCAGTAGTATAACCAAAAACTACTATCATCCCACCTAAATATACTAAAAATACAACCAAGCCCAAAAAAGATCCCCCAGAACTCATAACAATTCCACATCCCAATCCCCCACTTACAACCAAACTCATTCCCCCATAAACAGGAGAAGGCTTAGACGAAAAACCAATGAAACCTACCACATAAAGCACACTCATAATAAAAACAATATACATCATTACTTCTACATGGACTCCTACCATGACTAATGATCTGAAAAACCATCGTTGTATTTCAACTATAGAAATAACTAAATAATGACCCACATTCGAAAATCTCACCCTCTACTTAAAATCATCAATAAATCCTTCATTGATCTACCTACCCCATCCAACATCTCAGCATGATGAAATTTCGGCTCACTACTAGGAGCATGCCTAATTACCCAGATCCTAACAGGACTATTCCTAGCCATACACTATACACCCGACACAATAACTGCATTTTCATCTATATCCCATATCTGCCGAGACGTAAACTACGGCTGAATTATTCGACAACTACACTCAAACGGAGCATCTATTTTCTTCCTCTGCCTATACACACACATTGGACGGAACATCTACTATGGATCCTACCTATACTCGGAAACCTGAAATACCGGCATTATATTACTACTAATCACCATAGTCACCGCCTTCATAGGATATGTCCTTCCGTGAGGACAAATATCGTTCTGAGGGGCAACCGTAATCACTAACCTCTTCTCAGCAATTCCCTACATCGGCACAAGCCTAGTAGAATGAACCTGAGGAGGCTTTTCAGTAGATAAAGCAACCTTAAATCGATTCTTCGCCCTCCATTTCATTCTTCCATTTACTATAATTGCACTAGCAGGAGTACACCTAACCTTTCTTCACGAAACAGGCTCAAACAACCCACTAGGCCTCATTTCAGACTCAGACAAAATCCCCTTTCACCCGTACTATACCATCAAAGACTTCCTAGGATTACTTATCCTAATTTTACTTCTTCTACTCTTAGCCCTACTATCTCCCGACATACTAGGAGACCCTGACAACTATATACCAGCCGATCCACTAAATACTCCCCTACATATTAAACCAGAGTGATATTTCCTCTTTGCTTACGCCATCCTACGATCTGTACCAAACAAACTAGGAGGTGTCCTAGCCCTATTCCTATCAATTTTAATCCTAGGATTAATACCACTTCTCCATACATCCAAGTACCGAAGTATAATACTCCGACCTCTTAGCCAAATCCTATTCTGAACTCTAACAATAGATTTACTTATACTTACATGAATTGGCAGCCAACCAGTAGAATATCCCTACATCATTATCGGCCAAATAGCCTCGATTCTATATTTCTCCATTATTCTAGCTTTCCTGCCAATTGCAGGAATAATCGAAAACTACCTCATTAAGTAACCCCTATAGTATAAGACATTACAATGGTCTTGTAAGCCATAAATGAAAACCATTTTCTAAGGGTATTCAGGGAAGAGGTCCACTTACCTCGCTATCAATACCCAAAACTGAAATTCTTCTTAAACTATTCCCTGCAAGCAAACCAACCCGCTATGTATATCGTGCATTAAATGCTTGTCCCCATACATAATGATATATATTACTAACTATACTTAATCTTACATAGACCATACTATGTATAATCGTGCATCACATTATTTACCCCATGCTTATAAGCAAGTACTGTTTAACTAATGTGTCAAGTCATATTCATGTAGATTCACAGGTCATGTTCTAGTTCATGGATATCATTCACCTACGATAAACCATAGTCTTACATAGCACATTAAAGCTCTTGATCGTACATAGTGCATTACTGAGAAATTTCCAGTCAACATGCATATCATCTCCAATGGTTGTACCTTAACTACCTACCTCCGAGAAACCATCAACCCGCCCATCTTCGTGTCCCTCTTCTCGCTCCGGGCCCATCAATTGTGGGGGTTTCTATACTGGATCTATACCTGGCATCTGGTTCTTTCTTCAGGACCATCTCACCTAAAATCGCCCATTCTTTCCTCTTAAATAAGACATCTCGATGGATTAATGACTAATCAGCCCATGATCATAACATAACTGTGGTGTCATGCATTTGGTATCTCTTTTATTTTGGGGATGCTGTGATTCAGCTATGGCCGTCTGAGGCCCTAACACAGTCAAGCAACTTGTAGCTGAGCTTGAATTGAGTATTAAGATCTGGCACGGTATATATGAGGTACTA